CATGAAGTGCCTGATAAAAGGATTACAGTGATAGAGTAAATTATGTAAAAATATTTACCTTCATTATATTTAGTAGATTTAAACTACCCCTTAAAGTATCAAAAACTCTCGTGCCTCATACACCTAAATATATTTAAAGAAAAAGGTAAGCTAAATAAAGCTAATGGGTTCATACCCCGTAAATAGGAAGTGCCTCCTTTTTAATTTTTACAAATCCTTCAAAAATTTTATTTCTTAGTACACTAATAATTGGTACATTTATTTCCATTTCTTCAACTTCTTGATTGGGGGTCTGAATAGGTTTAGAAATCAACTTATTATCTTTTATCCCTTTAATATCAAATTCAAAAAATATTTTATCCACCGAAGCATCTCTAAAATATTTTCTCGTTCAAGCAATCGCCTCTTCTTTACTGCTCTTTTCCCTTATTATAATATTCTTAATATCAAATATAGCCTTTATATTAAATCACGAAGTATTTCTCCTACTTATTAGCTCAACACTATTGTTAAAAATGGGGGCAGCACCCTTTCATTTCTGATTCCCCGGAACTATAGAAGGGCTAAACTGATGAAATAATTTAATTTTAATAACATGGCAAAAAATTGCCCCTTTAATATTACTTTCTTATATAATCAAAATAAATCTTTTCTTCTCAACTATCATTGTTTTATCAATCCTAATTGGTTCACTGGGGGGGCTAAATCAAACCTCTTTACGAAAATTAATAGCTTATTCATCTATCAACCATTTAGGTTGAATAATCGCAGCTATAATTTCAGGGGAAAACTTATGGGTATTATATTTTCTAACTTATTCTTTCCTTAGAGCTGCGATTATCTTTATCTTTAACAATTTTCAAATCTTTCATATTAACCAAAACTTTATTTTAATAAATAATGACCCCCAAGTGAAATTCTGTATATTTTCCTTACTACTCTCCTTGGGGGGTTTACCCCCCTTTCTAGGATTCCTACCAAAATGATTAGTAATCCAAGCAATAACTGAAATAAACAGATTATTAATTATTACTTTAATAGTAATTACAACACTTCTTACCCTATTTTACTACCTACGAATTACATTTAGAGCATTCTTATTTTCATATACCGAAATCAAATGAAATTACAATTATTACTATAGTAACCAATTTTACACTCTTATAATCACATTTACTACTATTTCATTATTAGGATTAACAATAAGTTCTCTAATTTTCAATATAATATAAGGTTTTAAGTTAATTAAACTAATAGCCTTCAAAGCTATAAATAAAATAGTATTTTTAAACCTTAGTAGTTATAAACTACTCCTTTAGAATTGCAGTCTAATATCATTATATGACTATAAAGCTGATAAAAGAGATAAATCTCCTAAATAAATTTACAATTTATCGCCTATAACTCAGCCATTTTACCGCAACAATGACTCTTCTCAACTAATCATAAGGATATTGGAACTTTATATTTTATTTTTGGAGCTTGAGCAGGAATAGTAGGAACTTCACTAAGTATGTTGATTCGTGCTGAATTAGGCCAACCTGGTTATCTAATTGGAGATGATCAAATTTATAACGTTATTGTAACAGCACATGCTTTCGTAATAATTTTCTTCATAGTAATACCTATTATAATTGGAGGTTTTGGGAATTGATTAGTACCTTTAATGCTCGGGGCCCCAGATATGGCATTTCCGCGAATAAATAATATAAGATTCTGATTATTACCCCCATCACTATCCCTACTATTAGCTAGTAGCTTAGTAGAAAACGGGGCTGGAACTGGTTGAACTGTCTACCCACCCCTATCAGCAAATATTGCACATGCAGGTGCCTCTGTAGATTTAGCTATTTTCTCCCTCCATCTGGCTGGTATTTCTTCAATTTTAGGGGCAGTAAACTTTATTACCACAACGATTAACATACGAGCACCAGGAATATCTTTAGATCAAACCCCTTTATTTGTATGATCTGTAGGTATTACTGCCTTGCTTCTCCTTCTCTCACTACCTGTATTAGCAGGGGCTATTACCATATTATTGACAGATCGAAATTTAAACACCTCCTTCTTTGACCCTGCAGGAGGTGGAGATCCAATTCTCTATCAACACTTATTTTGATTTTTCGGACATCCAGAAGTTTATATTTTAATCTTACCGGGATTTGGGATAATTTCACATATTATTAGTCAAGAAAGAGGAAAGAAGGAAGCATTTGGGACCCTGGGAATAATTTATGCTATGCTTGCAATTGGTCTCTTAGGATTCGTCGTATGAGCTCACCATATATTTACTGTTGGTATAGATGTTGATACTCGTGCTTACTTCACTTCAGCTACCATAATCATTGCTGTACCCACAGGTATTAAAATTTTTAGTTGATTAGCTACTCTTCATGGAACTCAATTCAATTACAGACCTTCATTATTATGGGCTTTAGGATTTGTCTTTCTATTCACAATTGGTGGATTAACAGGTGTAGTTCTAGCAAACTCATCACTTGATATCATTTTACATGACACATACTATGTTGTTGCCCACTTCCATTATGTATTATCTATAGGAGCAGTATTTGCAATTATAGCAGGATTTGTTCAATGATATCCATTATTTACTGGTTTATCACTAAACCCTAAATGACTTAAAATTCAATTCGCAGTAATATTTGTAGGTGTGAATGTGACTTTCTTCCCTCAACATTTTCTAGGATTAGCAGGAATACCACGACGATATTCTGATTACCCTGATGTGTATACTTCTTGAAATGTAGTCTCAACCTTGGGTTCAACTATTTCATTTATTGGTATTATTTTTCTCATTTTTATTATCTGAGAAAGAATGATCTCTAACCGTCCAACCCTATTCTCCTTAAATATAGTAAGTTCATTAGAATGATATCAAAATTTACCACCTGCTGAACACAGCTATTCTGAATTACCTATATTAACTAATTTCTAATATGGCAGATAAGTGCAATAGATTTAAGCTCTATACATAAAGAATATACTTTTATTAGAACCCATGGCAACATGATCAGATTTAAATTTACAAAACAGTGCTTCACCTTTAATAGAACAATTAATCTTCTTTCATGACCACACACTACTAATTCTTCTTATAATTACTGTTCTTGTAGCATATATTATATTAACCTTATTTTTTAATAAATATACTCACCGATATTTGCTCGAAGGACAAACAATTGAAGTAATTTGAACAATCCTTCCTGCCATTACACTCATTTTTATTGCACTTCCATCCTTACGACTTCTATATTTACTAGACGAATCAATAGATCCAATTATTACAGTAAAAACTGTAGGTCATCAATGATATTGAAGTTATGAATATACAGATTTTGTCACCCCCCATGAATTTGATTCTTATATAATCCCCTATAACGAAATATCTAACAATGGGTTCCGGTTATTAGATGTCGATAACCGAACAATTTTACCATTTAATACACAAATCCGAATACTAGTAACTGCAGCTGATGTTCTCCACTCATGAACTATCCCAGCTATAGGAGTAAAGGTTGATGCAACTCCGGGACGACTAAATCAAACAAGTTTCTTTATAAATCGCCCTGGATTATATTACGGACAATGTTCAGAAATCTGCGGGACAAATCATAGATTTATACCTATTGTTCTAGAAAGAGTTAATACAAAAACATTTATTAATTGAATTATTAACACTTAAACTTTCACCAGATGACTGAAAGTAAGTGATGGTCTCTTAAACCATTTTATAGTAATTAACGTTTACTTCTGATGAAGAAATTAGTTAAACATATAACATTAGTATGTCATACTAAAATTATTAATATATTAATATTTCTTTATTCCTCAAATAGCCCCAATAAGATGATTATTTTTATTTTCTATATTTTCCTCTGCATTAATCCTCTTCTCTATTATTAACTATTTTTTCACAATCTATCAACCAATTACCTCCACTCAAGAAGAAAATTCTTTACCTCAAGTCTCCTTAAACTGAAAATGATAACAAACTTATTCTCTGTTTTTGATCCTTCTACTAATATTATAAATTTATCTCTAAATTGATTAAGAACTCTGATTGGAATAATAATCTTACCCCTCATTTACTGGCTCATTCCCTCCCGTCATAGAGTAGTTTGATTCTCAATTATTAAAACACTTCACAATGAATTCAAAATTTTAATTGGGCCGGCAGGTCACAATGGGAGAAGATTTATTTTTATTGCATTATTCTCTTTAATTCTATTTAATAATTTTTTAGGGTTATTTCCTTATATCTTTACAAGATCTAGCCACTTATCAATAACTTTAGCACTAGCAATACCACTGTGATTCAGATTTATAATTTATGGTTGAATCAATCATACACAACACATATTTGCTCATCTTGTACCTCAAGGAACCCCAGCAGCTTTAATACCTTTTATAGTCTGCATTGAAACTATCAGAAATGTGATTCGACCGGGGACTTTAGCTGTACGACTTGCAGCCAATATAATTGCTGGTCATTTACTACTAACACTATTAGGAAATACTGGTCCTTCCTTATCCATATCACTATTATCATTATTAATATTTGCACAAATTGCTTTATTAACATTAGAATCAGCTGTTGCAATAATTCAATCTTATGTATTTGCCGTACTAGCTACATTATATTCCAGAGAAGTAAACTAATGACTACACACTCTAATCATCCATTTCATCTAGTTAACCCAAGCCCATGACCCCTAACCGGAGCAATTGGAGCACTTATTACAGCAGCTGGTTTAGTAAAGTGATTTCATCAATTTAATAACTCTTTATTATTCTTAGGGATATTGATTACTATTTTAACAATAATTCAATGATGACGAGATATTACTCGGGAAGGTACATATCAAGGATTACACACATTATCAGTAAATTATGGTCTTCGATGGGGAATAATCCTGTTTATTATTTCTGAGGTATTTTTCTTTCTTTCTTTTTTCTGAGCTTTTTTTCATAGAAGTCTTTCCCCTAATATTGACTTAGGTGCGATATGACCTCCCGCAGGAATTCAGCCATTTAATCCACTACAAATCCCCCTTTTAAATACAGCCATTCTTATTGCTTCTGGTGTAACTGTAACATGAGCCCATCATAGTTTGATGGAAGGAAATTATAGCCAAACTACTCAAGGATTATTCTTTACAATCATTCTAGGAATCTATTTTTCCATCCTTCAAGCATATGAATATATTGAAGCTCCCTTTACTATTGCTGATGCCTCTTACGGTTCAACTTTTTTTATAGCAACTGGCTTCCATGGATTACATGTATTAATTGGTACAATATTTCTTGCAATTTGTCTAATACGACATTTAATGTGTCATTTCTCCCCCAATCATCACTTTGGTTTCGAGGCTGCTGCTTGATATTGACACTTCGTTGATGTAGTTTGATTATTCTTATATATTTCTATTTATTGATGAGGTAGATATTTATTCAGTATATTGTGTACATTTGACTTCCAATCAAAAAGATTGATATTATCAAAATAAATAATTTGAATCATATACATCATATCCATCATTTCAATTACATTAGCTATTATTGTTATAATTTTAGCCTCCATCCTATCAAAAAAATCCATTAATGATCGGGAAAAAAGATCCCCCTTTGAATGTGGATTTGACCCAAAAAGATCTGCACGCCTACCTTTCTCCCTCCGATTTTTTTTAATTGCAGTCATCTTCTTAATTTTTGACGTAGAAATTGCTCTTCTTCTTCCTGTAACTATTATCATACAATCATCAAATATTATTTCATGAACTACTGTAAGTATATTTTTCTTATTTATTCTTTTAATTGGTCTATTTCATGAATGAAATCAAGGTGCATTAGAATGAGCCCAATAATAATTAGGGTTGTAGTTAATTATAACATTTGATTTGCATTCAAAAAGTATTGAAATTCAATCTTCCTTAAGTAAGAAGCGATTAATTGCAATCAATTTCGACTTGATCTTAGATGATTTCATCCTTACTTGTGGATTAATTTTAGTATTAATTGAAACCAAAGAAGCGGTATATTACTGTTAATAATATTAGTGAAAACAAATTTCCAATTAAGGAAATGTGAGGATCAAATTAAAGCTGCTAACTTTTTATTTAAATGGTTTAACTCCATTAACATTTCTATTTATATAGTTTAAAAAAAACAATACATTTTCATTGTATAAATAATAATATATTATTTATAAATACCGTTTAAAAATTCTAATAATTTCCTTAACATCTTCAGTGTTATACTCTATATAAGCTATTTAAACACAATAACAATATTAATAAAATAATAAATCATAAAACAAAACTAATTAAATATATCTTAATATTATTATTTTGTCATCATTGAACCATATTTGAATATTCTATAGATCTGTTATAAATTATCCGACCCCCTCAATCTTCTCTCCATCCTTGGTCAAAAGACTTATAAACATAACTCCCTAATTTTAAAGGTAAATAATTAATTCCATAGGTGGAAATAAACGGTATAAACCATATTGAACCCACAAAACATGATATTAAATAAAATTTTAATGATTGCAAATCATGGGATAAAGAAAACTTAGATAATTCATACCCAATTCACCCACCTATAATACACACAAATAAGGTTAACATTTTCAATCAAATTGGTAAACAAATTATAGAGGGAGATGGAAATATCACTCATCTTAACATACATCCTCCTACAATTGCTATAATTATTAAAACCATCATACCCTTTAATATAATTCATCTTTCATCATTTAAGGGGTGAAATGCCGAAGAATTAAAATCCCCTGTTATAGAATAATAAACCAATCGTAAAGAATAACACACAGTCAATCCTGTTGAAAAAAAATATAAAAAAAAGCTAAAACCATTTAAATATGATAAAGAAACAATTTCCAAAATCAAATCCTTAGAATAAAAGCCTGCTAAAAAAGGTATTCCACATAAGGCTAAATTCGAAATATTAAAACAAATAACTGTTAATGGCATTTGAACACATAAACCCCCTATAAATCGAATATCCTGAGAATTTTTTATATTATGAATAACAGAACCTGCACACATAAACAATAATGCCTTAAACAAAGCATGTGTTAATAAATGAAAAAAAGCTAACTTAGGGAATCCTATAGATAAAATTCTTATTATTAACCCTAATTGTCTCAATGTTGACAAAGCAATAATTTTTTTCAAATCATATTCAAAATTAGCCCCTAATCCAGCTATAAATATTGTTAAACCGGAAATCAATAATAAAAACTTTCCTAGATTGTTTTCCACAATAACTACATTAAATCGAATCAATAAATAAACGCCGGCAGTTACTAAAGTAGATGAGTGAACCAAAGCCGAAACTGGGGTAGGTGCTGCTATTGCTGCAGGTAACCATGAAGAAAAGGGGATCTGTGCTCTTTTTGTTATCGCAGCCAAAATAACTAATCCAGCCACAATATACATAATTTCAGAATCCTTCATTACATCCAAATAATAAATATAATTTCAACTACCAAAATTAAGTATTCAAGCAATAGCCATTAATAAAGCCACATCACCAATACGATTTGACAATGCCGTTAACATCCCAGCTCTATAAGACTTTACATTCTGATAGTAAATTACTAAACAGTAAGAAACTAATCCCAATCCATCTCAACCTAAAAGAATACTAATTAGATTCGGGCTAATAATTAAAAACATCATAGACAACACAAATATTAATACCAAAATAATAAAACGATTAATTACCAAATCACCATGTATATACTCCTCTCTATAGAAAATAACTAATGAAGAAATAAATAATACAAATCTTATAAATATTAAAGACATTCAATCAAACAAAAAAGTCATAACTATAGAAGATCTATTTAATGTAAAAATCTCCCACTCAATAAAAATAATCATATCATTTATAATAAAATAAAACCCTAACACCCCTAAAAATATTGCAATAGAAAATAAAATCACAAAACTCAAAAAACAAATTGACAACGATCATATAATGATTTAAGGTAATTATTTACATCATTGACACCACAAATCAATATTTTTATTAAACTACTTAAATATAATCATAAAATACACATATCACCCTTTAAAACTAAAATATTCAACGGCAATCAATGCAATATTAATAATAAATATTCTCGTAGATATCCTATAGAACAAGAATAAATTCCAGAATAAATTATACCATGTTGACTATAAGAATACAAATATAATCTATAAGCTGCACTAAAGAAAGAAATCAATATCAATATAATTATTGATACTCAAGATCATATTACTAATCTATTTAATAACCCAATTTCTCCTATTAAATTCAAAGAAGGAGGGGCAGCCATATTAGATGATCTTAACAAAAATCATCATAACGTCATAGATGGTATAAAATTCATTAAACCTTTATTAATTATCAGTCTTCGTCTCCCTAATCGTTCATAAGAAATATTTGCTAAAGCAAATATGCCTGACGAACACAGTCCATGAGCAATTATTAAAGTATAAGTTCTTATAAATCCTCACTCCGTCAATGTTATTATACCCCCTAAAGCAATTCCTATATGAACAACAGAAGAATAAGCAATTAAAGCCTTTAAATCAACTTGACGTAAACAAACTAATCTTATTAAAAATCCTCCAACTAGACTAATACTAATTCACACAACATTATATAACAACCCTAACTTAATTAACATTATATAAACACGCAATAATCCGTACCCACCTAACTTTAATAAAACCCCAGCCAAAATTATTGAACCTGAAACCGGGGCCTCCACATGGGCCTTAGGTAACCATAAATGTACTAAAAATATTGGTATTTTAACTAAAAATGCCAAAATCAAACTCACATAAAATAACACTCTTGATAAACTAACATTATTTAAAAGACCCAAATATAATCTCCCGTAAAACCCATAAATATTAAATAAACCAACTAATAAAGGCAATGATGCTAATAATGTGTAAAATAAAAGATACACTCCTGCTTGTAAACGTTCTGGTTGATACCCTCACCCCAAAATTAAAAATAATGTGGGAATCAATCTTCCCTCAAAAAACAAATAAAATGAAAATAATCTCATTCTACTGAATGTACAACACAATATTAAAAGTAAAAAAATCACAAATACCAAGAAAAAAGAATTAAAATACTTATAATGATAGACACGCTCACTAGCAGTAATCATTAAAGAACAAATTCAAAATCTTAATAAAATTAATCCATAAGATAAAATATCCATTCCAAAAATATAACTCAAATTACCAAAATCAATTGACATAACGCATCTTAATATAAAAAAAAATGTCATTAAATAAATCAAACACTGAACCAACCATCAAAATTTGTTAAAAAAACTTAAAGGGATCAAAAACAATAATATAAAAATAAATTTTAACATTGTAAAACTCTAAAAGTTTGAAAAAAATCATTACCATGAGTCCGAATTATAGAAACCAAAATTGATAATCCCAAGGCCCCTTCACAAACTGAAAAAGTTAAAAATACTATTCTAAAAAATAATTCAAAAGTATATATATTTAAAAACATAAACAATAATAAAAACAAGCTCAAAACCACAAATTCCAATCTTAACAGCGTTGCTAATAAATGCTTTCGATTAGAACAAAATACCCATACACCACTCATAAACATCATAATCATTACAATTCAATAAATAAGTATTACCATTGTTTTAGTAGTTTAATTAAAAACACTGGTCTTGTAAATCAATATTAAGTATATACTTCTAAAACTCAAAGGAAAGAAAACTCCTTATCATTAATCCCCAAAATTAATATTTTATTTAAACTACCCCTTGCATATTAAACCTTAGAATTTTAATCTCCAATTTACTAAACGCAATAATTTTTATACAAGTTAATCACCCTACAGCAATAACATTAATTATTATTTTACAAACCTTAATTGTAGCTTTAACTACAGGTATATTAACATCAACCTTTTGATTCTCTTATATTTTATTCTTGGTTTTCCTAGGGGGAATATTAGTTTTATTTATTTATATTACTAGACTTGCATCTAATGAACTATTCTCTATCCCTACAAAGTCTTTAATTATTATAATAATTATATTTTCCATTATTATTATAATTTCACTTATCAGTGACTCAACTTTATGAAATATATTAAGATTTAATGAAGAAACTACCAACATCAATAATGACCTTATTACATTACATGACGAATCTTATTACCTTTTAACTAAATTATATAATAAACCAACTGACTTAATTACATTAATGTTAGTTAACTATCTATTTTTAACACTAATCGCCATTGTAAAAATTACTAATATTTTTCAAGGTCCTCTACGCCCTAAAAACTAATGAACAAACCCATTCGCACATCCCATCCATTATTTAAAATTGCAAATAGCGCCCTAGTTGATTTACCAACACCCTCTAATATCTCAGCTTGATGAAATTTTGGCTCTCTTCTAGGTTTATGTTTAATTATTCAAATCGCCACAGGATTATTCCTGGCAATACATTACACAGCTAATGTTGACTTAGCATTTACTAGAGTTGCCCACATTTGTCGAGATGTAAACTATGGTTGATTTTTACGTACCTTACATGCAAATGGTGCCTCCTTCTTCTTTATTTGTCTTTATCTTCATGTAGGCCGTGGAATATATTACGGGTCTTATAATTACATTCACACGTGAATAACAGGAGTCATTATCCTATTTCTCGTTATAGGAACAGCCTTTATAGGCTATGTTCTACCTTGAGGACAAATATCATTTTGAGGTGCAACTGTTATTACCAATTTACTATCAGCTGTCCCCTATTTAGGAACAGAGCTTGTACAATGAGTATGGGGGGGGTTTAGCGTTGACAATGCAACTTTAACACGATTCTTCACCTTTCATTTTGTCCTTCCTTTTATTGTAGCTGCTGCAGTAATAATCCATTTATTATTTCTTCATCAAACAGGGTCCAATAACCCCTTAGGGTTAAATAGCGATATTGATAAAATCCCCTTCCACCCATACTTCTCTTTTAAGGACATCTTTGGATTTATTATCATAATCGCCGCTCTTATTTTTCTAAGTCTTATAGAACCGTACATACTCGGAGATCCTGATAATTTCATCCCAGCAAACCCTCTTGTTACACCTGTCCATATTCAACCAGAATGATACTTCTTATTTGCATATGCAATTCTTCGTTCAATCCCTAATAAACTGGGGGGGGTTATTGCCCTTGTAATATCCATTGCTATTTTAATAATTTTACCTTTCTACAATAACAATAGATTCCGAGGAATTCAATTTTATCCTTTAAATCAAATCTTATTTTGATCTATAGTATCTATTGTCATCTTACTAACCTGAATCGGAGCACGACCAGTTGAAGACCCTTATATTCTTACAGGTCAAATTTTAACTGTCCTTTACTTCAGATACTATTTAATTAACCCTCTTATGCTCATAATGTGAGACAATCTAGTAAATTAGTTATAAAGCTTTATGTAAGCACATGTTTTGAAAACATAAGATAGAAGTTAAATTCTTCTAATAACTTTTCCATTACTATAATATTATTACATACTAAAATAAATACACTAAATTAGGAAAGAAAATATAATTACCTTTAATCCCAAATAAAAAAACAAAAAATTCAAAGACAATGGTAAAAATCTCTTCCATGCCAAATATATTAACTTATCATATCGAAATCGAGGTAATGTTCCCCGTACTCAAATAAATATGAAAGACAAAAATCTCAATTTCACAAAAAAAAATAATGAAAAAATATCTCTACCTAAAAACACTACACAAAATAATWTTCTTATAAACAAAATTCTTGCATATTCAGCTATAAAAATTAAAGCAAAGCCYCCKCTTCTATACTCCACATTAAACCCTGATACTAATTCTGAYTCYCCTTCAGCAAAATCAAAGGGAGTACGATTAGTTTCAGCTAAACATGAAGCAAATCAAGCTAATATTAACGGAAATGACATAAATATAAATCAAACACCACTCTGATATTTAATAAAACTCATTAAACAATACCCATCGATTAAAAATACAAAGGATAATAAAATTAAAGCTAATCTTACTTCGTAAGAAATTGTTTGAGCCACAGCCCGTAAACCCCCCAATAAAGCATAATTAGAATTAGAAGACCACCCTGCAATTATAACTGTATACACACCCATTCTAGTACAACACAAAAAAAATAACAACCCCAAGTTAAATGAAAACATCACAGTTAAAAAAGGATATACTATCCAAACCAATAAAACCAAAAATAAACTGAAAATAGGTGAAAAATAATATAAAAAATAATTTGATAATAAAGGGTATGTAGATTCCTTAGTCAAGAGTTTAATCACATCAGCAAATGGTTGAGGTAGTCCAACAAACCCTACCTTATTCGGACCCTTACGAATTTGAATGTACCCTAAAACCTTTCGTTCCAACAATGTTAAAAATGCTACCCCAATTAAAACCCCTACAATTAAAATTAAAGCTCTCACCAAACTAGTTATAATTTCTCTTATCAATACTATATTTGTAATTCTTTACATGTTTGAATTCTAAATTCAAGGCACTCTTTCTGCCAAAATAGTTATTAATAATCACCATTACAAAACTATTTCAATTATCTGGTCCTTTCGTACTAAGATAATTTAATAAAATGAGGATAGAAACCAACCTGGCTTACACCGGTTTGAACTCAGATCATGTAAGGATTTAAAGGTCGAACAGACCTATAACTTAAACTTCTACACCTAACTATATTCCTTAATCCAACATCGAGGTCGCAATCTTTTTTGTTGATACGAACTCTCAAAAAAAATTACGCTGTTATCCCTAAGGTAACTTTATCTTATAATCAATAATAATGGATCAATTATTCATAAATCAATGTAACTTTTAATAAAGAGTTATTTAAATCTTTATGTCACCCCAACACAATATATTTTTATAATTATTCATAATATCCTACAATAAATAATTATTTAATATATAAAGCTCTATAGGGTCTTCTCGTCCTCCATTTTTATTTAAGCCTTTTAACTTAAAAGTTAAATTCTACTTCTTATATTGAGACAGCTAATATCTCGTCAAACCATTCATTCTAGCCTTCAATTAAAAAACTAATGATTATGCTACCTTTGCACGGTCAAAATACCGCGGCCCTTCAATTATATCAGTGGGCAGGCCCGACTTTAAATTCTCACTAAAAGACATGTTTTTGTTAAACAGGCGGACATTATTTTTGCCTAATTCCTTAATATAAATTAAATAAAAAATATATTATACATTCAATTATACTAATTTTATCATTATTACAAATAACTTATAATCCATTAAATCATTCTAATTCACAAACTAAATTTTTTATAAAATCATAATCTTATAAAATAACTTATAACATTATTAAATTGCTGGCTAATTTAAAGCCTACAATTTTAAATTCACCAATATCAATTATAGTACCCAATTCAAAGCTTATCCCCCAAATTATTATCTAGATTACATAATTATTTATTCAATTTAAATAATTACTAATAACTAAACTGAATTAAATTCATTTCTTAGAAAACTAGATATCTTAAAAAACGATTAACATTTCATTACCAACATAATATTTTAAATAAATATATTACATTAACTTACATATTATATTAGCTCTTTTTAACTCGAGAAATATAAATCCCTACAATATTTTTAATAAACCCTGATACACAAGGTACAATCATCAATTTACTTTCCTATAAATAATTTTTTTCATCTATTTCATAATTCTCTCACAATACTACTCCGCTATTAATCTGCTTATTCTTTCTATAAACTATACTAAAACTAACATAAATAAAATTACTTTAATTAATATAAAAATTAACACTTATCACTATTAATACTGACCTTTCAAAATGATTCGAATTGCACGAAATTCTTCTCAATGTAAATGAAATGCTTTACTCTAAAGCTTCATTCTGACATTCTAGATACACTTTCCAGTACATCTACTATGTTACGACTTATCTCACCTTAAATAATGAGAGCGACGGGCGATGTGTACATGTTTTAGAGCTACAATCACATTATCATAATTTAACAATATTACTTTCAAATCCACCTTCAATTATTATTTCACTATAACATCCGTTTAAATATACTTTATTGTAATCCATCTCCTATTTAGTTATAAGCTGCACCTTGACCTGACATAAATTCTATTTAAAAACCCAGAAAATTATTTCTCTTTAAAGATAATCTTACGACGGCGGTATACAAGCTGATATTACAAAACTAAATTTAATATAATGTGTATTATCAATTACAGGACAGATTCCTCTGAAAAGACTAAAACACCGCCAAATTCTTTAAGTTTCAAGAACTTAACTATTACTACTCAAGTATATCACATTTATATTTAAAAATAATAGGGTATCTAATCCTAGTTTAATATTTAAATTTCAAAGCTTCATTATATCAATAAAATATATTCAATTTTCATAATTCTACCTACTAAAATCAATTATAATTTCCTTAAACAAATTAACTTCAACACTAATAACATTTATTTAAATCCTACGTATAACCGCGACTGCTGGCACGACTTTTGTCGATCATAATTCAAATTACTATTTCTAAATTGCCTTAATTACTAAAACCAAATACTGCGAATAAAACAATTATAATCCTTTAGATTATCATTAATTCACACAAAAATTTACATGTAAAATATCCAAACAATAAATTATTAAGTAAGAATAAAACTTTAAAGATATATATATTGGTTCAACAAGCAATTTAAGGTGTAACAAAACAAATTATAATATTAAAATTTCATTAATATATTAATTAATTCAGCAAGCTTTGAGAGGTGCTCGGTCAACGGATGTTGGCAGACCAACTAACAAAGCTTTGACAGGTGCTCGGTCAACTAGGTCAATACACCTTCAATAATTTCTGATAACCAATTAATAACCCTTAAACCGCCAATCACCAATTTAGCAAAATATGCAAACAATAATAAAAATAAAACAAATAATACAGGTTTTTATTCTTAATAAATTAATTTTCCCCTCAAAAAAATCAAATTTTAAACTGTTATTTTTCTACTAATCATTATTTGTACCAAAATTTACTAAAAAAAACATAAAATAATGGTACTTAAAATTAAAATAAAATAAAATTTCTTAAAGCTCAGATTCCCACCTTCCCACTCCTAATAATAAAGTTTATTCAATATTATAAAATAATGAACCGTTATAATTATTTAATTTTGGGTTAATTTAATTTATTTTTTTCTTATTTAAATAATCAGAAATACTTCACTTAAATTATAGACAAGTATATATATAATAATAATAATTTTTTTCTATTATCATATAGAATTAAATAAAAAATATGGAATATTATATACGTATAAATATCTAATTATATATTAAATATGTATTAATTTAAAAATAAATGAATATATAATATAAATACAGATTGCGGCACTCTACAATGGCATAAATATATGTAAGAACCTTTCTTCTCGCCTCTTTCCAATAGGGTTTTAATAGGTTAGAAGGTGCCTGCATATTAATAAGTTATTATTAATAGATATACTTATCAATAGGATATTATATTTAATATACACACACACACATATATATATATCACGGGGGGGTTTTTTTTTTTCCCCCTCGAATATCACCAAACGAAAAAAAAAAATTTTTCTTTTTTGCCCATTTTAAAACCAGAATATAAAATATTCTAATGTTATATTTCAGGGTGTATATATAAATTTTTTTTTATATATTTAAATATCACAAAAATAAAAAACACACCCCGCTTTTTTTAAAAAGTTTAAAAAAAAAAAACCCCCCCTCTTTTTTACAATATAAACACACCTCTTTCTCAATATTTCCTTTTTGAAATTTTTTTTTGTATAGACCCCCCCCCCTCCACATTTGTGTAATTTTTCAATATTGCGTCTAATAATCTTGCTGGGAGGAAAATTCTTTAACACT